GCTGACGTAGCTTAATTAAAGCATGACACTGAAGATGTTAAGATGGGCCCTAGAAAGCCCCGGGAGCACAAAGGCTTGGTCCTGACTTTACTGTCGACTTTAACTAAACTTACACATGCAAGTATCCGCCCCCCTGTGAGAATGCCCACAACTCCCTGCTTGGGAACTAGGAGCTGGTATCAGGCACAAGCCCAGCTAGCCCACGACGCCTTGCTTAGCCACACCCTCAAGGGAACTCAGCAGTGATAAATATTAAGCCATAAGTGAAAACTTGACTTAGTTAAGGTTAAGAGGGCCGGTAAAACTCGTGCCAGCCACCGCGGTTATACGAGAGGCCCAAGTTGACAAACAACGGCGTAAAGAGTGGTTAGGGACTTATTAAACTAGAGCCGAACGCTTTCAGAGCTGTTATACGCACCCGAAAGTATGAAACCCAATCACGAAAGTAGCTCTACTCACCCTGAACCCACGAAAGCTAGGAAACAAACTGGGATTAGATACCCCACTATGCCTAGCCCTAAACATCGATTGCATTATACACTCCATATCCGCCCGGGAATTATGAACATCAGTTTAAAACCCAAAGGACTTGGCGGTGCTTAACATCCACCTAGAGGAGCCTGTTCTAGAACCGATAACCCCCGTTAAACCTCACCCTCTCTTGTTTTATCCGCCTATATACCACCGTCGTCAGCTTACCCTGTGAAGGTTTTACAGTAAGCAAAATTGGCATAGCCCAAAACGTCAGGTCGAGGTGTAGTGAATGAGGGGGGAAGAAATGGGCTACATTTGCTAAACATAGCAAACACGAATGTTGTGTTGAAACACACAACTGAAGGAGGATTTAGCAGTAAGCAGGAAATAGAGCGTCCCGCTGAAACTGGCCCTAAAGCGCGCACACACCGCCCGTCACCCTCCCCAAGCCCCTGAACTAAACTAATTAAAGCCCAAAACCCCGCGAAGGGGAGGAAAGTCGTAACATGGTAAGTGTACCGGAAGGTGTACTTGGAAAAACCAGAGTGTAGCTAAGATAGACACAGCATCTCCCTTACACCGAGAAGACATCCGTGCAAGTCGGATCACCCTGACGCCTATTAGCTAGCCCAACCCCCTAACACAACAAACCCCCATTTATAACCCCAAAAGCACGAAACACCCACGTGGCTAAACCATTCTCCCCCCTAAGTCCAGGCGATAAAAAAGGAAATTTTGGAGCAATAGAAAAAGTACCGCAAGGGAAAGCTGAAAGAGAGATGAAAGAGCCCAGTAAAGCTTAAAAAAGCAGAGCTTAAACCTCGTACCTTTTGCATCATGATTTAGCTAGCATTTTCAAGCAAAGAGAACCTAAAGTTTGTAACCCCGAAACTGAGTGAGCTACTCCAAGACAGCCTATTTATAGGGCAAACCCGTCTCTGTGGCAAAAGAGTGGGAAGAGCTTTGAGTAGAGGTGACAAACCTACCGAACTCAGTTATAGCTGGTTGCCTGTGAATTGAATAGAAGTTCAGCCCCCTGAGTTCTCCACTCATGCACTCTATTAACCCTTCAGATGCAACGAGAAATCAGGGGTGTTAGTCAAAGGGGGTACAGCCCCTTTGAAACAGGACACAACCTTCTCAGCAGGATAAAGATCATATTCAAATAAGGACAAATGTTTTAGTGGGCCTAAAAGCAGCCACCTTGACAGAAAGCGTTAAAGCTCAAACATAGAGCCCTCCCGATATACCGATAACCCTATCTTAATCCCCCACATTTAACAGGCCCTCCTATGCAACACATAGGAACGACTATGCTAATATGAGTAATAAGGGGGTATAACCACCCCCTCCTTGCACACGTGTAAATCGGAACGGACCCCCCACCGAACCTTAACGGCCCCAATCAAAGAGGGTATTGGAAACTACCACAAACCTAGGCCAGAAAAACATCCAATGCAAACCCGTTAACCCCACACTGGTGTGCCCAAAAGGAAAGACCAAAGGGGGGAGAAGGAACTCGGCAAATATACCCAAAGCCTCGCCTGTTTACCAAAAACATCGCCTCTTGCATAACCACAGTATAAGAGGTCCCGCCTGCCCAGTGACCACATAGTTCAACGGCCGCGGTATTTTGACCGTGCAAAGGTAGCGTAATCACTTGTCTTTTAAATGGAGACCTGTATGAATGGCATAACGAGGGCTTAACTGTCTCCTTCCCCCAGTCAATGAAATTGATCTCCCCGTGCAGAAGCGGGGATTAAACCATAAGACGAGAAGACCCTATGGAGCTTTAGACACACAGGTGGCCCATGTCAAATACCCCTAGCCAAAGGCCTGAACTAAGTGGAACCTGCCTTGATGTCTTCGGTTGGGGCGACCATGGGGAATACAAAACCCCCACGTGGAAAGGGAGCACACCCCTAAGCTACTTCTTCTCCCGCAAGCCAGAGCAACAGCTCTAACCAGCAGAAATTCTGACCAAACTGATCCGGTAAAACCGATCAACGAACCAAGTTACCCTAGGGATAACAGCGCAATCCCCTTTTAGAGCCCATATCGACAAGGGGGTTTACGACCTCGATGTTGGATCAGGACATCCTAATGGTGCAGCCGCTATTAAGGGTTCGTTTGTTCAACGATTAAAGTCCTACGTGATCTGAGTTCAGACCGGAGTAATCCAGGTCAGTTTCTATCTATGCTATGATCTTTTCTAGTACGAAAGGACCGAAAAGAAGGGGCCCCTGCTAAAAGTACGCCTCACCCCCACCTAATGAAAAAATCTAAACTAGGCAAAAGGGCATAACCCTCCCGCTGAAGACAACAGCAAGTTGGGGTGGCAGAGCCCGGCTAATGCAAAAGACCTAAGCCCTTTCCACAGAGGTTCAAATCCTCTCCTTAACTATGATCTCAACTCTCATCACCCATATTATTAATCCACTAACCTTTATCGTGCCCGTATTACTGGCCGTAGCATTCCTCACCCTCCTTGAACGAAAAGTGCTAGGATACATACAACTCCGAAAAGGACCAAACATCGTAGGACCTTACGGCCTCCTCCAACCCATTGCTGATGGTGTAAAACTCTTTATTAAAGAACCCGTTCGACCCTCCACCGCATCACCCGTTCTGTTTCTCCTGGCCCCCATGCTCGCACTCACACTAGCCCTCACCCTTTGAGCCCCAATACCTTTTCCGTACCCTGTTATGGACCTCAACCTAGGTATTTTGTTTATTCTAGCACTCTCTAGCCTTGCAGTCTACTCTATCCTGGGGTCCGGCTGAGCATCCAATTCAAAGTATGCTCTAGTAGGGGCACTACGGGCCGTCGCACAAACCATTTCATACGAAGTCAGCCTCGGACTCATCTTACTCAGCATCATTATCTTTACTGGCGGCTTCACACTCCAAACCTTTAACACAGCCCAAGAAACCATCTGACTAATTGTACCCGCGTGACCCCTTGCAGCCATATGATACATTTCCACTCTTGCCGAAACAAACCGCGCACCCTTCGACCTAACAGAAGGAGAATCTGAGCTTGTCTCAGGCTTCAACGTAGAATACGCCGGCGGACCCTTCGCTTTGTTCTTTCTAGCCGAATATTCAAATATCCTCCTAATGAACACGCTGTCCGCAACACTATTTTTAGGCGCCTCACATATACCGTCTATCCCAGAATTAACCAGCATCAATATTATAACTAAAGCAGCCCTTCTATCAATTGTTTTCTTATGGGTCCGAGCTTCGTACCCGCGATTCCGTTATGACCAACTCATGCACCTCATCTGGAAAAACTTTCTTCCACTGACCCTAGCACTGGTTATTTGACACCTCGCACTCCCTATTGCATTCGCTGGCCTCCCCCCACAGCTGTAGACACGGGAGCTGTGCCTGAATTTAAAGGGCCACTTTGATAGAGTGAATTATGGGGGTTAAAGTCCCCCCAACTCCTTAGAAAGAAGGGGATCGAACCCAACCTGAAGAGATCAAAACTCTTCGTGCTTCCTCTACACCACTTCCTAGTAAGGTCAGCTAAATAAGCTCTTGGGCCCATACCCCAGCCATGTAGGTTAAAATCCTTCCCTTCCTAATGAACCCCTACATCTTGACCACCCTTCTATTCGGCTTGGGCCTAGGTACGACACTTACATTTGCAAGCTCGCACTGGCTCCTAGCTTGAATAGGCCTTGAAATTAATACACTAGCCATTATTCCCCTAATAGCGCAACATCACCACCCCCGAGCGGTTGAAGCCACAACTAAATATTTTCTCGCACAAGCCACAGGGGCCGCTACCCTCCTGTTTGCAAGTACAACCAACGCTTGACTCACAGGCCAATGAGACATCCAACAGATAACACACCCTTTACCCACAACAATAATTGTTATTGCCCTCGCACTAAAAATTGGACTAGCACCAATACACTCCTGACTTCCAGAAGTACTTCAAGGGCTAGATCTCACCACCGGTCTCATTCTCTCAACCTGACAAAAACTTGCACCCTTTGCCCTCTTACTGCAAATTCAAACAACAAACCCCACACCACTAATTATTATTGGCTTACTCTCCACCCTCATTGGTGGCTGAGGTGGTCTTAACCAAACCCAGCTACGCAAAGTGCTTGCCTACTCCTCCATTGCCCACCTTGGCTGAATGATACTGATCCTTCAATTTTCACCCCTCCTTACTCTCCTCACCCTCCTCACATACTTTACTATGACTTTTTCAGCATTCCTAATCTTCAAAGTAAACAAGGCCACCACTGTAAATGCACTCGCCATCTCGTGAACAAAGTCGCCTGCCCTCACAGCCCTGGCACCCCTGGTCTTGCTCTCCCTAGGAGGCCTCCCTCCCCTTACCGGCTTCATCCCCAAATGATTCATCCTCCAAGAGCTTACTAAACAAGACCTCCCAGCACTTGCCACCCTTGCCGCATTAAGTGCTCTCCTAAGTCTTTACTTCTACTTGCGTCTCTCATATGCTATGACCCTGACCATGTTCCCTAACAACCTCGTCGGCGTCACTCCCTGACGATTCTACTCCCCCCAGTTTACACTCCCCCTCGCCGTAGCCACTACAGCAACCACACTTCTTCTCCCACTGGCCCCTGCTACCGTAGCGCTCCTCACCACTTAAGGGACTTAGGCTAGTACTTAGACCAATGGCCTTCAAAGCCGTCAGCGTGAGTGAAAATCTCTCAGTCCCTGTTAAGACTTGCAGGTTATTACCCCACATCTTCTACATGCAAAGCAGATACTTTAATTAAGATAAAGCCTTTCTAGATAGGAAGGCCTTGATCCTACAAAATCTTAGTTAACAGCTAAGCGCCCAATCCGGCGAGCATCTATCTACTTTTCCCGCCTACTTTAGCGACTAAAAGGCGGGAAAAGCCCCGGTAGGCGTCTAGCCTACTTCTTTAGATTTGCAATCTAACATGTAACACCCCAAGGCTTGGTAAGAAGAGGGCTTGAACCTCTGTCTATGGGACTACAATCCACCGCTTAACTCAGCCATCCTACCTGTGGCAATCACACGTTGATTTTTCTCGACCAATCACAAAGACATCGGCACCCTCTATCTCGTATTTGGTGCCTGAGCCGGAATAGTGGGGACAGGCCTAAGTCTGCTTATTCGAGCAGAACTAAGCCAACCCGGGGCTCTCCTAGGGGACGACCAAATTTATAACGTGATCGTCACCGCACACGCCTTTGTAATAATCTTTTTTATAGTAATACCCATTATGATCGGAGGGTTCGGAAACTGGCTTATCCCACTAATGATCGGAGCCCCAGACATGGCATTCCCTCGAATAAATAATATGAGTTTCTGACTTCTACCCCCCTCCTTCCTTCTTCTCTTAGCCTCTTCAGGTGTCGAAGCCGGGGCGGGAACGGGCTGAACCGTCTACCCCCCACTGGCTGGCAATCTAGCCCACGCCGGAGCATCCGTAGACCTCACAATTTTCTCCCTCCACCTTGCAGGTATTTCATCAATCCTCGGGGCAATTAACTTCATTACCACTATCATCAACATGAAACCCATAGCAGTTACTATGTACCAAATTCCATTATTTGTTTGAGCCGTTCTAATCACGGCCGTCCTTCTTCTTCTCTCCCTCCCCGTCTTAGCCGCAGGAATTACCATGCTGCTAACAGACCGCAACCTAAACACGACTTTCTTTGACCCCTCCGGTGGAGGAGACCCCATCCTGTATCAGCACCTATTCTGGTTCTTTGGCCACCCTGAGGTATACATTCTTATCCTCCCAGGCTTCGGAATAATCTCCCATATTGTTGCATATTATGCAGGAAAAAAAGAACCTTTTGGCTACATAGGAATAGTCTGAGCTATAATGGCCATTGGACTCCTAGGGTTCATTGTCTGAGCCCACCACATGTTCACAGTCGGGATAGATGTGGACACACGAGCCTACTTTACCTCCGCCACAATAATCATCGCGATCCCGACCGGCGTAAAAGTCTTTAGCTGACTCGCAACCCTCCACGGAGGGGACATTAAATGAGAAACACCGCTTCTATGAGCCCTCGGCTTTATTTTCTTATTCACAGTAGGAGGTCTCACTGGCATTGTTCTAGCTAACTCCTCTCTCGACATTGTTCTGCACGACACATACTATGTAGTAGCCCACTTCCACTATGTACTATCTATGGGTGCTGTATTTGCAATCGTTGCCGCCTTCGTCCACTGATTCCCCTTATTTACAGGCTACACCCTTCACTCCACATGAACAAAAATCCACTTCGGCCTGATGTTTATTGGAGTCAATCTGACATTCTTCCCCCAACATTTCCTCGGTCTGGCCGGAATACCCCGACGGTATTCAGACTACCCAGATGCATACACCCTTTGAAACACTGTCTCATCAATCGGGTCCCTAATGTCCCTCGTTGCCGTGATTCTATTCTTATTCATTATTTGAGAAGCATTTACAGCCAAACGAGAGGTCGGGGCAGTAGAACTTACTGCAACTAATATTGAATGACTTTACGGCTGCCCTCCACCTTACCACACATTCGAAGAGCCCGCATTCGTCCAAGTTCGAATTCGTTCGATCAAACTAACGAGAAAGGGAGGAGTTGAACCCCCATCAATTGGTTTCAAGCCAACCACATAACCGCTCTGTCACTTTCTTCGCAACACACCAATAAGATACTAGTAAAACGCTATAACACTGCCTTGTCAAGGCAGAATTGTGGGTTAAACCCCCGCGTATCTTAAAACACAATGGCACATCCCTCACAACTCGGATTTCAAGATGCAGCTTCACCCTTAATAGAGGAACTACTTCACTTCCACGATCACGCCTTAATAATTGTAATTCTCATTAGCACAATAGTACTCTATATTATTGTGGCTATAGTCACAGCCAAAATTACAGATAAACTTGTCCTAGACTCTCAAGAAATTGAAATTATCTGAACAGTCCTCCCAGCTGTAATTCTTATTCTTATCGCCCTTCCATCCCTTCGAATTTTGTACTTAATAGACGAAATTAATGACCCCCACCTAACAATTAAAGCCATGGGCCACCAATGGTACTGAAGCTACGAATACACAGACTACCAAGACCTCGGTTTTGACTCATACATGATCCCCACTCAAGACCTGACCCCTGGCCAATTCCGACTACTGGAAGCAGACCACCGAATGGTAATTCCCGTAGAATCCCCAATCCGGGTTCTTATCTCAGCTGAAGATGTCTTACACTCCTGGGCAGTCCCCTCCCTAGGCGTAAAAGTTGACGCCGTGCCTGGTCGACTGAACCAAGCAACCTTTATTGTTAGCCGACCAGGCGTATTCTACGGACAATGCTCTGAAATTTGTGGGGCAAACCATAGTTTTATACCCATCGTTGTAGAAGCAGTCCCCCTTGAACACTTCGAGAACTGGTCCTCACTAATAATTGAAGACGCCTCGCTAAGAAGCTAATAAGTACAAGCGTTAGCCTTTTAAGCTAAAGACTGGTGCCTAACACCCACCCTTCGCGACATGCCACAACTAGACCCCGCACCCTGATTTGCAATTTTAGTTTTCTCTTGAATAATCTTTTTGACTGTCATTCCCCCCAAAGTTTTAGCACACACTTACCCTAATGACCCCACCTCCCAAAGCACACAAAAACCTAAAACAGAGTCCTGAAACTGACCATGATACTAAGCTTCTTTGACCAATTTATAACTCCTGTATACCTGGGCATCCCGCTAATTGCACTAGCAATTAGCCTACCCTGAATTCTCTTCCCAACCCCTCAGTCCCGCTGATTAAACAACCGGTTGCTAACGCTCCAAGGGTGATTCATCAGCCGCTTTACGTCACAACTTCTTCTCCCCCTAAACCCCGGGGGTCACAAATGAGCAATTCTATTCACTTCGTTAATGCTCTTTCTACTTTCCATCAACATGCTGGGACTCCTACCATACACATTCACACCAACAACCCAGCTCTCACTTAATATGGGCCTCGCAGTTCCCCTCTGATTAGCAACTGTTATTATTGGTATACGAAATCAACCAACACATGCCCTAGGCCATCTTCTTCCAGAAGGCACCCCTACTGCCCTCATCCCTGTTCTTATTATCATTGAAACAATTAGCCTATTTATTCGACCCCTCGCCCTTGGGGTCCGACTAACGGCAAATCTCACAGCAGGCCACCTGCTCATTCAACTCATTGCAACAGCTGCCTTCGTCCTTCTTCCTCTGATACCTGTTGTTGCTATTTTAACAACAGTTGTCCTCTTCCTCCTCACCCTACTAGAAGTTGCCGTTGCCATAATTCAAGCCTATGTCTTTGTCCTTCTCCTAAGCCTATATCTACAAGAGAACGTTTAATGGCCCATCAAGCACACCCATACCACATAGTTGACCCCAGCCCATGACCCCTTACGGGGGCTATCGCTGCCCTATTAATAACATCTGGCCTTGCTATCTGATTCCACTTCCACTCCACGACCCTTATAACTATCGGGACAATCCTCCTCATTTTAACAATCTGCCAATGATGACGAGACGTCGTACGAGAAGGCACATTTCAAGGACACCACACACCCCCCGTTCAAAAAGGCCTCCGGTATGGTATAATCTTATTTATTACCTCAGAAGTTCTATTCTTTTTAGGCTTTTTCTGAGCCTTTTACCACTCAAGCCTAGCTCCTACCCCCGAACTAGGCGGCTTCTGACCACCAGCAGGCATCACCCCCTTAGACCCATTCGAAGTCCCACTTCTGAACACAGCAGTCCTACTTGCCTCTGGCGTAACTGTAACCTGAGCACATCACAGCATCATAGAAGGAAAGCGTAAACAAGCTATTCAATCTCTTGCTCTCACAATCTTACTTGGGGGGTACTTCTCTTTCCTCCAAGCCCTTGAGTATCACGAAGCCCCCTTCACCATTGCAGACGGAGTCTATGGTGCCACATTCTTTGTTGCTACCGGCTTCCACGGACTACACGTCCTAATTGGCTCATCATTCTTAGCCGTCTGTCTATCACGCCAAATTCTCCACCATTTCACATCAAGCCACCACTTCGGGTTCGAAGCAGCCGCATGGTACTGACACTTCGTAGACGTCGTCTGACTCTTCCTCTATATCTCTATCTACTGATGAGGATCTTAATCTTCCTAGTATCAAATCTAGTATAAGTGACTTCCAATCACCTGGTCTTGGTTAAAATCCAAGGGAAGATAATGAGCCTTCTTCTAACCATCATTTCAATCGCCACCCTCCTCTCAACAGTGCTTGCCATTGTGTCCTTCTGACTCCCCCAAATTACACCAGACCATGAAAAGCTGTCACCATACGAATGCGGCTTTGACCCCATGGGGTCCGCCCGACTACCCTTTTCACTCCGATTTTTTCTCATCGCCATCCTCTTTCTTCTCTTCGATTTAGAAATTGCACTCCTTCTCCCTCTCCCCTGGGGGGACCAACTAGCATCCCCACTGCTCACATTTACCTGAGCTACAGCTGTCCTAGCACTTCTTACCCTCGGCCTCATTTACGAATGAATGCAAGGAGGCCTAGAATGAGCTGAATAGGTGGTTAGTCTAAGAAAAACATTTGATTTCGGCTCAAAAACTTGTGGTTTAAATCCGCAACCGCTTAATGACCCCCACACACTTTGCCTTTTCCTCAGCTTTTTTCCTAGGTTTAACAGGCCTGGCATTCCACCGGTTTCATCTCCTCTCCGCCTTATTATGCCTTGAAGGTATAATACTATCCCTGTTTATTGCCCTCTCCCTATGAACACTTCAACTTGACTCAACCAACTTTTCAGCATCCCCCATGCTTCTCCTTGCATTTTCAGCCTGCGAAGCAAGCGCCGGCCTGGCCCTACTGGTAGCTACCGCTCGAACCCACGGAACCGACCGACTACAAAGCCTAAATCTTCTCCAATGCTAAAAATTCTAATTCCAACACTTATGCTAATCCCAACAGCCTGAGTACTCAAACCTAGCCGACTCTGGCCCATAACCTTAACATATAGCTTTTGCATCTCCCTAGCTAGTCTTTCATGACTAAAGAACCTATCAGAAACCGGTTGAACCTCACTTAATCTATTTATAGCTACAGACTCCTTATCAACCCCTCTCCTCGTTCTTACATGCTGACTGCTCCCACTAATAATTTTGGCAAGTCAAAAACACACAGCCTCAGAACCACTTAGTCGCCAGCGCATGTACATCTCACTTCTTGCATCACTCCAGTTTTTCCTAATCCTAGCATTTAGCGCCACCGAACTGGTAATGTTTTACGTAATATTTGAAGCCACCCTTATCCCCACACTAATCATTATTACCCGCTGAGGGAACCAAACAGAACGCCTAAATGCAGGGACCTACTTTCTCTTCTACACGCTAGCAGGCTCACTTCCCCTTCTTGTTGCTTTACTCCTTCTCCAAAACACCTCCGGCACCCTATCACTACTAACCCTTCATTACACAGGCCCGCTCACCCTCTTATCCTATGCAGACAAACTATGATGAGCAGGCTGTCTTCTAGCATTCCTGGTTAAGATACCTCTCTACGGGGTCCACCTGTGACTCCCTAAAGCCCACGTTGAAGCCCCAATTGCAGGCTCAATGATCCTTGCAGCGGTTCTTCTAAAGCTCGGGGGATACGGCATAATCCGCATAATAACAATGCTAGAACCACTGACTAAAGAACTAAGCTACCCCTTCATCATCTTCGCACTCTGAGGGGTAATTATAACTGGCTCAATTTGTCTACGACAGACAGACCTCAAGTCCCTTATTGCTTACTCATCTGTCAGCCACATAGGCCTCGTGGCTGGAGGGATTCTTATCCAATCACCCTGGGGACTCACGGGGGCTCTTACCCTTATAATCGCACACGGTCTCACCTCGTCAGCCCTCTTCTGCCTAGCAAACACAAACTATGAACGAACCCACAGCCGGACAATAGTCCTGGCACGAGGACTTCAAGTGGCCTTGCCACTAATGGCCACCTGATGATTCATTTCTAGCCTAGCCAACCTAGCGCTACCGCCACTCCCCAACCTCATGGGGGAACTAATAATTATCACCTCTCTATTCAACTGGTCCTGATGAACTCTGGCATTAACCGGAACAGGTACCCTAATTACAGCTGGCTACTCCCTCTACATATTCTTAATAACTCAACGAGGCCCTCTCCCAACACATGTCATTGCACTTGAACCATCTCACACCCGAGAACACCTTCTTATCGCACTTCACCTCATTCCCCTAATTCTGCTCGTCTTTAAGCCCGAGCTGATCTGAGGTTGAACTGCCTGTAGGTGTAGTTTCAACAAAAACATTAGATTGTGATTCTAAAAATAAGGGTTAAAACCCCTTCTCCCACCGAGAGAGGCTCGCAGCAATGGGAACTGCTAATTCCCATGACCTTGGTTGGACCCCCAGGCTCACTCGAAAAGCTCCTAAAGGATAACAGCTCATCCGTTGGTCTTAGGAACCAAAAACTCTTGGTGCAAATCCAAGTAGCAGCTATGTTCCCTACCTCCCTATACATATCATCGAGCCTCTTCACAGTCTTTGCATTGCTAGCCTACCCTTTAGCCACCACAATTTGACCCACACTCCCAGGGTCTCAATGAGCTACTACCCACGTCAAAACAGCTGTAAAAGTAGCTTTCTTCGTCAGCCTGCTTCCCCTAGCCCTATTCTTTAATGAGGGTGCCGAAACAATCGTTTCTACCTGAACCTGGGTAACCACTAACACCTTCGACCTGAGTATCACCCTAAAATTTGACTTCTATTCAGTTATTTTTACACCCATCGCCCTATATGTATCCTGGTCCATTCTAGAATTCGCATCCTGATACATACACGCAGACCCAAACATTAACCGTTTCTTTAAATACCTCCTAACATTCCTCATTGCCATAATCATTTTCGTAACTGCAAACAACATATTTCAGCTATTCATCGGCTGAGAGGGTGTAGGGATCATATCATTCCTCCTTATCGGGTGATGATCCGGACGGTCAGATGCTAACACCGCAGCACTTCAAGCAGTACTCTACAACCGAGTGGGAGATATCGGACTTCTCTTCGCCCTAGCCTGAATAGGAATAAACCTTAACTCTTGAGAACTACAACAAGTCTTTGCAGCTTCCAAAGACATAGACTTAACCTACCCCCTCCTTGGTCTCATCCTTGCAGCAACTGGCAAATCAGCTCAATTTGGGCTTCACCCTTGACTTCCTTCGGCTATGGAGGGTCCTACTCCGGTCTCTGCCCTACTTCATTCTAGCACTATGGTTGTTGCCGGCATTTTCCTGCTAGTACGATTAAGCCCACTTCTAGAAAACAACCAAACTGCCCTCACAACCTGCCTCTGCCTCGGTGCCCTTACAACACTATTCACAGCAACCTGTGCCCTCACACAAAATGATATTAAAAAAATCATCGCATTCTCTACATCAAGCCAACTCGGACTCATAATGGTAACCATCGGACTAAATCAACCACAACTAGCATTTCTTCACATCTGTACACATGCCTTTTTCAAAGCCATACTATTTTTATGCTCTGGGTCTATTATTCACAGCCTAAACGATGAGCAAGACATCCGCAAAATAGGGGGCTTACACCACCTTGCACCTTTTACATCCTCTTGCTTAGCTATCGGCAGCCTCGCCCTCACAGGAACCCCCTTCTTAGCTGGTTTCTTCTCCAAAGATGCCATCATCGAAGCATTAAACACATCCCACCTAAACGCCTGAGCCCTAACCTTAACCCTTCTAGCCACCTCTTTCACAGCAGTCTACAGCTTCCGAGTAGTATTTTTTGTACTCATGGGTGTCCCCCGATTTCTTGCCTTCTCCCCGGTTAACGAAAACAACCCGGCAGTAATTAACCCCCTAAAACGACTAGCATGGGGAAGTATCGTTGCAGGCCTACTAATTACCTCCCACATCTTACCCCTAAAAACCCCTGTCATATCTATACCTCCCCTTCTTAAACTAGCAGCCCTTGCAGTCACAATCGTTGGCCTACTGGTCGCTATAGAACTCGCCATACTAACCAACAAACACTTCAAATCAACCCCCGGTGCACACGCACAACGCCTCTCCGCCTTCTCCACCTTATTAGGCTTCTTCCCCGGAATTATGCACCGTATTGCCCCCCTAACTTTCCTATTCATAGGCCAAAGCGCTGCCAACCAAACAGTGGATCAAACCTGACTAGAAAAAGTGGGCCCCAAAGCTATTGAATCCTCTAACCGACCCTTAATTTCTTCTGCAAGCAATATTCAGCGAGGGGTCATCAAAACATATCTGACCCTCTTCCTCGTTACACTGATCTTCATAATCCTTTTATTCCTCCTCTAAACCGCCCGCAGGGCCCCCCGACTCATCCCGCGAGTTAGCTCAAGAACTACAAACAAAGTTAAAAGTAATACCCACGCACTAGTAATCAATAACCACCCCCCGGAAGAGTATATTAAGGCAACACCTCCAATATCACTTCGAAACACAGAAAACTCCCCCAACTCATCTGCTAGAACCCAAGAAGACTCATACCACCCCGCTCAAAACAACCCAGAAACTAGCACCACCCCTCCTGTATAAGCAACCCCATAAACCATTACCGATCAACTACCCCAACTCTCCGGGTACGGCTCAGCAGCTAACGCTGCTGAATATGCAAATACAACTAGTATTCCCCCCAAATAAATTAGAAATAGAACTAAGGACAGAAAAGGCCCACCATGTCCAACTAACACACCACACCCCATGCCCGCTACAACAACCAAACCCAAAGCAGCAAAGTAGGGAGAAGGATTAGAAGCAACTGCAACTAACCCCAACACAAGAGAAAATAAAACTAAATATATAGCGAAAGTCATAATTCCTGCCAGGACTTTAACCAGGACTAATGGCTTGAAAAACCACCGTTGTCATTCAACTACAAGAACGCTAATGGCCAGCCTACGTAAATCCCACCCCCTCCTAAAAATCGCCAACGATGCTTTAGTTGACCTCCCCGCCCCCTCCAATATCTCTGTTTGATGGAACTTTGGGTCCCTTCTGGGACTTTGTTTAATCACCCAAATTGTCACTGGCTTATTTCTAGCTATACATTACACATCAGACATCGCTACTGCCTTCACCTCCGTAGCCCACATCTGTCGAGACGTCAACTACGGCTGACTCATCCGAAGCATTCACGCCAACGGCGCATCATTCTTTTTCATCTGCCTCTATCTTCATATCGGCCGAGGTCTCTATTACGGCTCATACCTTTACAAAGAAACATGAAATGTTGGGGTTATCCTTCTCCTTCTCGTAATAATAACAGCCTTCGTCGGATATGTCCTTCCTTGAGGACAAATATCATTCTGAGGTGCAACCGTCATTACCAACCTTCTATCCGCCGTCCCCTATGTTGGAAACACCTTAGTCCAATGAATCTGGGGCGGCTTTTCTGTAGACAATGCTACCCTCACCCGGTTCTTCGCTTTCCACTTCCTCTTCCCCTTCATTATTGCAGCCGCAACACTTATTCACCTGCTTTTTCTCCACGAGACTGGCTCAAACAACCCTACCGGGCTAAATTCAGACTCCGACAAAGTTCCCTTCCACCCCTATTTCACGTACAAAGACCTTCTGGGCTTTGCAGTCCTTCTTACTGCATTAGCATCCCTCGCCCTCTTTTCCCCCAACCTTTTAGGAGACCCAGATAACTTTACCCCTGCAAACCCGCTTGTTACCCCTCCACACATTAAGCCAGAGTGGTATTTCCTCTTTGCCTATGCCATTCTCCGCTCCATCCCAAACAAACTTGGAGGCGTACTTGCCCTTTTGTTTTCGATCTTAGTTCTAATGCTCGTCCCCCTGCTACACACCTCCAAACAACGAAGTCTCATGTTTCGCCCTCTCACACAATTCTTGTTCTGATCTTTAGTAGCAGACGTTATGATTCTAACTTGAATCGGAGGAATGCCAGTAGAACACCCCTTCATTATCATCGGACAAGTAGCATCTCTCCTTTATTTCTCTCTCTTCCTAGTTCTAATCCCCACAGCGGGCTGACTAGAGAATAAAGCCCTTGGATGAAAATGCATTAGTAGCTCAGTGCACAGAGCCCCAGTCTTGTAAACTGGCCGTCGGAGGTTAAAATCCTCCCTACTGCTCAAAGAAAGGAGATTTCAACTCCTACCCCTAACTCCCAAAGCTAGGATTCTAGCACTAAACTATTCTTTGCAACATAACAATGTACAATAAAGAATTTTTATGTACATGTATGTAATAACACCATATATTTATAGTAACCATTTTATATAATGCATTAGGACATTCATGTATAATAACCTAATCTAGTAATATAGCACTCATTCACCACCATTTTTAACTAAGATAAACTAGAACCTAAACTATTACTTATCTTAAATAACTGAAAGTCCAGGACCAGTCGAAACTTAAGACCGAACACAACACTCATCCGTCGAGTTATACTTGGACTCAAAATCCCGCCCACCACAAACCTCTATGTAGTAAGAGCCTACCAACCAGTGATTCCTGAATGATAACTCTTATTGAAGGTGAGGGACAAAAATCGTGCGGGTTTCACTCAGTGAATTATTCCTGGCATTTGGTTCCTACTTCAGGGCCATTAATTGATATTATCCCTCACACTTTCATCGACGCTTACATAAGTTAATGTTGATAATACATACGACTCGTTACCCAGCAAGCCGGGCGTTCACTCCAGCGGGTAAGGGGTTCTCTTTTTTTTTTTCCTTTCACTTGGCATTACAGAGTGCATCCAGCCAATGGAAACGTTCAAAGGGTGAGCATTTTTCTTGCATTCACCGTACATAGTATCCATGTAATAAGTCTTTATTAGAAGAATTACATTAAAAGATTTCATGTGCATAAAGATGTGCTCATTTCCTCCGTCTTCCCCAGGATACCCCCTTTTTGCGCGCAAAACCCCCCTACCCCCCTAAACTCCTGAAGTTGTTAAGACCCCTGAAAACCCCCCGGAAACAGGACAAACCTCTGGTAGCTCAAAAAGGCAACCACTTTTCAACCCTCAAATACCCCAGCAACTCTTAGGCCTCCCACATTATTTTAATAATGTCACTTTTCAACCCTCAAATACCCCAGCAACTCTTAGGCCTCCCACATTATTTTAATAATGTCACTTTTCAACCCTCAAATACCCCAGCAACTCTTAGGCCTCCCACATTATTTTAATAATGTCACTTTTCAACCCTCAAATACCCCAGCAACTCTTAGGCCTCCCACATTATTTTAATAATGTCACTTTTCAACCCTGAAAGCCGTAAGACCCACGCACGTACTGACATTTTCTTCATGATCAAAAAACTACTGTTTAAATTATTTCAACTATTTCCAACATCACCCCAACCACGAAGAGTACAAAACAAAAACCAAGAAAACTTCACACTGCATTCAAAAACTATGTTTCTTGCGGATGAAACCGTAAATTCTACTAAAAACCAACCCCCCAAACTTGACAACACCTTTGGGTGTAACCAGAATATTAAACT